TTCGATATGTGTTTAAAAAATAAGTTTTTTCATTGTTTTTCGTCGTTAATAAATAGAATAAACGCAAATTTTTTTTAATAATTTCGGGTCCTTCTTTATCTTTACCCCATAGAGACATTGAATAGAACGAACTGCTTTTTTTGCCACTGTAAGTTTGAAAATAAACGTTTAAATGTCCTTCAAAAGCAAGTAAATAGATCCGAAACATATAAAATGCAGTTAATCCTGCTGTGGACCAAGCTATTATTGCAAAAATAGGTGAATACAACCAACTATCATTAAGAATTTCATCTTTGGACCAAAAACAAGCAAGGGGTGGAATACCAGAAAGAGAAAGTGTACCCAATAAAAAAGCAGTTTTTGTAATTGGTACATGTTTTCTTAAACCGCCCATAAGAACCATATTCTGACTTTTATCTGGAGAATATCCAACAATAGCTTCCATCGCATGAATAATTGATCCAGATCCTAAGAACAACAATGCCTTCGAATAAGCATGAGTAATCAAATGAAATAAAGCAGCTCGATAAGACCCCATACCTAGAGCTAACATCATATAACCCAATTGAGACATTGTAGAATAAGCTAAGCTTTTCTTAATATCTTTTTGAGCAAGAGCTAAAGTGGCTCCTAAAAATAATGTTATTATACCTATCAAAGCTATTAGATTTAGAATGTAAGGTATAACTATGAAAAGAGGAAGAAGCCGAGCTACAAGAAAAATTCCTGCTGCTACCATAGTAGCGGCATGTATAAGAGCCGAAATGGGGGTAGGCCCTTCCATGGCATCAGGTAACCATACATGAAGTGGAAATTGGGCGGATTTAGCAATAGCGCCGGCAAATAATAGGGAGGCGCATAAAGTAACAAATAAAAAATTAACTTCATTATTAGAAACCAAGTTATTGAATATTTCAAACAAATCCCGAAATTCGAAACTACCTGTTATCCAATAAAAACCCAAAATTCCTAATAATAAACCAAAATCCCCGACACGATTAGTTACAAACGCTTTTTGACAAGCATTCGCGGCACTGGGTCGTGTGAACCAAAAACCTATTAATAGATAAGAACACACTCCAACTAATTCCCAAAAAATATAAATTTGTATCAAATTAGAACTAGTAACTAATCCCAACATTGAAGTATTGGAAAAACTCATATAAGCAAAAAATCTCAAATATCCCTGATCATGAGACATATAATTGTCACTATAAATAAGAACCATAATTCCAACAGTAGTGATTAATATCGACATAATAGAAGTAAGTGGATCAACCAAGCAGCCAAATTCTAAAGAAAAATCATTATTGATGGTCCAAGACCATACATATTGATAGACAGAATTATTATTTATTTGCTGAATAGAAAAAAGGGCTGAAAAAACCATAACTATACTTAATAATAAAACACTAGGAAAAGCCCACATACGGCGAAGATTTTTTGTTGCCGTTGGAAAAAGTAGAAGTCCTGTTCCAATTAAGATAGGAACTGGAAGTGGAATGAAAGGTATAATCCATGAATATTGATATGTATATTCCATAAAAAAAAAAAAAAAAAAAATTATCTTAATTAATTGTTTCTGAGTCACCGGTTCTTATTTCTTTTCTTTTGAAAGGGGTCGGTTAATAAAAAAAAATTAAGATATATAAAATAAAACTTAAATAGAATTTTCTAGCTTTAATTATTCTGAATCTTTCCAAACTACTTCAAATATTTAAAATCAAGAGGTTATAATTGGTCAAATGATATAAATAAGTCACTAGTGAAAAATAAATACGTATTTAATTTTATTAATACTGAATTGTTAATATTAAATTCAAATTTTTAAATCAAATTTTATGAAGATAAAAAATGAAAATTAGAATTTTCATTTTAATTATTACGTATTACAATAATTTTTTTATATCTCATAGAACAAGGATAAATAATTATACCAAAAACAGTATTTGATATGAATCATAAAGCCCATAACTAAAACTATTTATTGTTATTGTAATTAGGTTATTTAGAATCATTAACCAATTTGTTTTGTAACTCATTGTTTGTCTTCCATTACAATAAAAGCTATTTGTAGGAAATGCTATGATATCCAACACTTTAATTTTACGGAAAAAAAAAGGGGGCAAATAAAATGCCTTTAAATTATGTATTTTGTATCCTTTAACAGATTAACTACTAGTCTCATTTGAGAATTCAAATTTTGTGGACTCTTTCTTCGAGCTTGAACAATTAAATTAATATTAAATTAATTAATATAATAATTAAATTAATTAATATAATAGAAAAAATAATTAATATAATAGAAAAAAATAGAAAAAATTATTAAAGTTTTTTTTTTAATTAAGCGGGAGAAGGGTTGGGTTATTAAACTTTTAGATTTTTTTATTACATGTATAAATGTAACACGACGAAAATAGAAAGAAAACGAAACGGACAATCTTTCTTTTTTTTTTTATTTTTTTTTTTTTTTTTTATCAACTTCAATCTATTTGGCATAGTGTACCTTATCGTTCTTATTAATATTTTATGTGATTTTTAACCCCCCCCTTTTTTTTTGGAGTCTAATTTAGAGAAAAAATAGATAGAGAATAGTAAAGAACAATTGATTTTGAACAATAGATGTCTTTCACATCCAACCGAAAAACCTATTATAACTTTTTAATGGCAGTTCCAAAAAAGCGCACCTCTATTTCAAAAAAACGTATTCGTAAAAATATTTGGAAAAGGAAGGGATATAGGGCAGCATTGAAAGCTTTTTCGTTAGCGAAATCTCTTTCTACCGGGAGTTCTAAAAGTTTTTTTTGTGTAACAAATAAATAATCTGAATCGTTCTAATAACTAATAAAGTAATATAATTTTGTTTATAGTTTATTTATAAGATTTATAAGTTATAAAAATGATAAATAATATTTATCAATTATAATTAATATTAACATCATAATAGTATAGTAAAAGATTAACATCATAATAGTATAGTAAAAGAATAAATATTAATATATAAGATAAATTACAATATAAACAATATACATTAAAAATAAAATAAAATATACATTAAAAATAAAATAAATAAAAAAGAATTAGTCTCATAATGTTTTAATTTAAAACGAATATAAAATTGAATTTGTTTTACTTTAATTTGAAGCCAAATTTTTCTTTCGTTTCTGATATAGATAAGAATTCTGTTGTCTACTGAATTCTAAAAATGAATGGTACTTTTTTGTTTGAAAAAAGGGTAAACGCAAGCGCAAGGTTTCGCCTTTCATTTTAGTATGTTTTATCATTTTCCGGATGGGGATTATCACTTTCCCCATCGCCCTTACTCAATAATAAAAAGAATTTTTTTTTAGTTATATTTTTGATTTTATATTATAAAGAAGAGGTCGTTGAAACTAATTGATTAAGTTTAAAATGTTTTTTATAATCTTTTAAACCATTATTTTGGGTTTTAGAAATTATTATCACTATATAAATTCCTTAAACCCAATTAAATTAATATTAATAAAAGCCCCGTTTCCATTTTTAGGTAGTTATATGACGAATGCGCCAATTTTGAGTGATCTATTTTAGATCCTATGTTTCGGTTGGAAGATCGATCAAGATATAATATATATATATTAATTAAAAAATTTAGAAAATATTTTGAAGTACGGTACAATTTCTATACGAAATTTTTTTATATGATTGATACGACCATCCCAAATACCTAACTTAATGGGTTTGCTAAATCTTAACGCAAATTCTCTACACAACAAAAAATCCTAACGCAACCTAACTATGCAAATATTTACATAAATCTTTTGAGTGTATCGCTGAAATTGTGTTATATAAAAATTCTATTTTTTTATTAATCGATAAAATGAATTTTTTATTTTAGATTAATAAAATAAATGATAAAAGAAATTAATCATTAAAAAATGCAAACGAGGCAGAACATTTTTTTTACTTATATCCAGGGATTTAAGTAAAAATTATATAGTTACAACTGTTACATTTTAGTTTTAGGAGAGCATAAAGTAATAGTCTACGAAAAAATACATTGTTAGTTCAGTTAAATAAAATTGACATCCTAAAATACTAAATAACTAAATAAAAAAATACTAAATTAAATAACTAAATAAAAAGATAATAATAAGAAAAATCAATATTATTAACGTTAACGAAAACGTTTTAATCCCTAATTTTTAAACAAGTTTTTATTCATCAATTTGAATGGTTTCCTAAAAAAAATATTGGATTGAATTAACTCCTTCAAGCTCGACGATTGAATAAAAATAGGTTATTATGATTTCGAATAAGCCGCTATGGTGAAATCGGTAGACACGCTGCTCTTAGGAAGCAGTGCTAGAGCATCTCGGTTCGAGTCCGAGTGGCGGCATGGCATCTTCTAAAAGAGTAAGTCCTATAATGAATTCAATTCCAATTCCAGATTTCAATTCCTATAATTGAGGGACGCCCTTATTAATTTAATAATTTTTATGATATTTTCAACTTTAGAGCATATATTAACTCATATATCCTTTTCGATCGTTTCAATTGTAATTACAATTCATTTGATAATTTTATTAGTCGATGAAATCGTAGGACTAGATGATTCGTCAGAAAAGGGGATGATAGCTACTTTTTTCTGCATAACAGGATTATTAGTTACTCGTTGGATGTATTTGAGGCATTTACCATTAAGTGATTTATATGAATCATTAATTTTTCTTTCGTGGAGTTTTTCCATTATTCATATTATTCCGTATTTTAAAAAACATAAAAACCATTTAAGCGCAATAACCGCGCCAAGTGCTATTTTTACTCAAGGTTTTGCTACTTCGGGTCTTTTAACTGAAATGCATCAATCCGCGATATTAGTACCCGCTCTCCAATCCCATTGGTTAATGATGCACGTAAGTATGATGGTATTGAGCTATGCAGCTCTTTTGTGTGGATCATTATTATCACTAGCTCTTCTAGTCATTACATTTCGAAAATTCATAAGGATTTTTAGTAAAAGCAATAATTTAGAAAATGAGTCAGTTTACTTTAGTGAGATTCAATACGTGAACGAAAGAAACAATGTCTTACGAAACACTTCTTTTATTTCGTCTCAAAATTATTACAGGTATCAATTGATTCAACAATTGGATCGTTGGAGTTATCGTATTATTAGTCTAGGGTTTATCCTTTTAACCGTAGGTATTCTTTCGGGAGCAGTATGGGCTAATGAAGCATGGGGATCATATTGGAATTGGGATCCAAAGGAGACTTGGGCATTTATTACTTGGACCATATTCGCTATTTATTTACATATTCGAACAAATAAAAATTTTGAAAGTGTAAATTCTGCAATTGTGGCCTCAATGGGCTTTCTTATAATTTGGATATGCTATTTTGGGGTTAATCTATTAGGAATAGGGTTGCATAGTTATGGTTCATTTACATTAACATCTAATTGAATAAAAGACTTGACGAATATAAACATAGGACGGCATACAGGTATATATACGAAAACTTCATGTAAACAATCAAGAACCATTTGAATCATTTCCATTACTTGATTCAAATGGTTCTCACAAATTCAAAAGATATCTAGTTATAATAGAATTCCAATTTATTTATTTTACTTAAAAGAATATAAAAGACTCATTTTTTTATTGTACAATCAACCATTTTAAAAATCATGGGATTTCAGTTTCATTTTTTGGTTTACTCACAAAAACTATCGAAAAAAATAATTGGATATAATAGCTTCGACCTTGTCAACTGATAATGATAAAACGAAATCGGGATAAACACCAATACCTATTACAGGTAAAAGGATAGAGATCGAAACAAATAATTCTCGCGGTCCAGAATCAAAAAAATAAGAGTTTGGGGCATTAAAAAGCTTGTATCCATAGAACATCTGGCGTAACATAGATAATGAATAAATAGGAGTTAATATCATTCCAATTGCCATTACAAAAGTAATTAATATTTTTGTCATTAAAAGATATTTTTGACTAGTAAGTATTCCAAAAAAAACTAACAATTCGGCAACAAAACCGCTCATGCCCGGTAATGCAAGAGAAGCCATTGATAAGATACTGAAAGTCGTGAATATTTTTGGAATTGCGATAGCCATTCCGCCCATTTCGTCGAGATAAACAAGACGTATTCTATCATAACTCGTTCCGGCCAAGAAAAAAAGCGCAGCGCCAATAAATCCGTGAGAGATTATTTGTAAAATGGCTCCGTTGAGTCCTGTATCGCTTATAGAACCAATTCCTATAATTATGAAACCCATATGAGATACAGAAGAGTAGGCTATTCTTTTTTTTAAATTACGCTGACCGGGAGATGTTGAAGCTGCATAGATTATTTGAATTGTGCCTACTATAATCAACCAGGGAGAGAATATAGAATGGGCGTGGGGTAATAATTCCATATTGATCCGAACCAATCCATACGCTCCCATTTTTAATAAGATTCCGGCTAAAAGCATACAAGTACTGTAATGTGCCTCTCCATGGGTGTCTGGTAACCATGTATGTAAGGGTATGATCGGTGATTTGACAGCAAAAGCAATAAGAAATCCAATATAGAATATTATTTCCAGTGCTACAGGATACGATTGATTAGCTGATGTTTCAAAATTTAATGTTGGTTCATTGGAACCATATAAACCAATACCCAAAACTCCCATTAATAAAAAAACGGAACTTCCTGCAGTGTACAAAATAAATTTTGTAGCTGAATACAAACGTTTCTTTCCCCCCCACATGGATAGAAGTAGATAAACTGGAATTAATTCTAACTCCCACATGATGAAAAAAAGTAAAAGGTCTCGAGAAGAAAATGGTCCTATTTGACCGCTATACATTGCTAACATCAGAAAATGGAATAGTCGGGAATCTCGAGTAATCGGCCGAGCCGCTAAAGTAGCTAAAGTTGTGATAAATCCTGTCAGTAAAATGGGTCCTATAGAAATTCCATCTATTCCCAATCTCCAGTAAAAATCAAAAAAATCGATCCATTTATAATCCTCTGTCAGTTGCATTAATGGATCATCCAATTGGAAATGATAACCGAATGCATAGGTTGTTAGAAGGAGTTCTATTATGCATATACCTATAGTATACCACCGAATTATCTTATTTCCTCTATGAGGGAGAAAGAAAATTAAGGAACCCGCGAATATTGGCAAAACTACAACTAGCGTTAACCAAGGAAAATTATTCATGGTAAAAACAAGATAAACTTGGACCAGAAAAACCCGTGCTCAAAATAAATAGTTTTTGAGCGCGGGTTTTTGTCGGTAAAGGTAAAAAAATCAAATGTATTCAAGTAGGGTTTTCTGGAACGTATTAATAAGCCAGACCCATACTTCGAGTTGTTTCATGCCATAAATAAACTCGAACACTCAAGAAATCTGTCGGACAGGCGGATTCACATCTCTTACAACCGACACAGTCCTCTGTTCTTGGAGCAGAAGCAATTTGCTTAGCTTTACACCCGTCCCAAGGTATCATTTCTAATACATCCGTTGGGCAGGCGCGCACGCATTGAGTACACCCTATACACGTATCATAAATCTTTACTGAATGTGACATTTGGATCTATAAATTTTTGAATGTCAGAAAGTTTCGATCTAGTAAACTTGTAAATGAATCATATATTTAGACACCAGATGAATCAATAATTTATCATAATTTTTCTAATCAATCTACTTCTGGATTGACTCATGCGATAGAGCCAAGATACTTTAATTTCTTACATTTTTGAAAACATGTATTATTACGTAATGTATGGTCATGGTAATTCTAATTTATGAATATTAGAATTTATATGATTAATACTACTTATTCAACAAATTCGATTGATTGATACGAGTTGATTTTCTGTTACGATAAATTGATGAAACAATAGCCGGGCCAATAGCTGCTTCAGCGGCTGCAATAGCTATAACAAAAATTGAGAAAATATTTCCTTTTAATTGGCGACTATCAAAAAAATCAGAAAATGTTACGAAATTCATATTAACCGCATTCAGTATAAGTTCAAGACACATAAGGGCTCTAACCATATTCCGGCTCGTGATCAATCCATAGATACCGATAGAAAATAAGTAGGCACTCAAAACAAGTACATGTTCGAGCATCATTGACCAACTCCTTATCAATTTCGATTCATTTCAATATGAACTGAACAACAATTCAACAGATTCAATTGACTAGAATAAAAAAAAGTACGGAACAAAGGCAGATTTTCTATTGTTAATAGAATAGATTGAATAATTTCTATTTTAGACATAAACAATCTTTAATTAAAGGGAAATAAATGTAATGTAATAAAACCGAACAGAGTTTAATGTGCATTGCTAATTCTATAAATTTTTTACTGTCGCGCCACGGCAATTGCACCTATCAAAGCGGCTAAAAGAATTATCGAAACGAATTCAAATGGAAGAAAAAAATCTGTTGATAAATGAATTCCAATTTGTTGACTATTACTTATCAAATCTTGCTCTATAATCTGGTTTGATCTTGTAGTCCAAATAATTCCGTACCATGACGTATCCGTAATAATAATCATGAGTAAAACAAAAATACTTGTACAAACTGGCAAAGTAACCACATCCCCAATGGTCCAAAGATTCAAATCTTTGTAATATTCTGAACCATTCATGAACATCACAGCAAATACGATTAAAACATTTATAGCTCCCACGTAAATAAGGAGTTGTGCAGCAGCTACAAAATAAGAGTTTAATAGAATATAGAATAAGGATATACAAACAAGAACCAGTCCCAATGAAAAGGCAGAATAAATGGGGTTGGTAAATAATACCACCCCCATACCTCCTAGTATAAGAACCGATCCCAGAAAGACTAAAAGAAAATCATGTATTGGTCCGGGCAAATCCATTATATGTAAAATAAGAGATAAATAAATAGAAATGTTTTTCATGACCTTATTGAGACCCGACCAGAAAATTTTTTTTTTATGATTTTTGAGCAATTCCTAATTTAATCCTAAGTACTAAGTAAATAAATACTAAGGGATATGAATAAATGTGAGTACTATTATTGGACTAATTTCATTCTTTATCTGAAAGAGTCGTTCTAATTCTAAACGATATATTTAAAAAAAAAAATTATGGATATATTAATTAATTTAAAAATTAAAAAAAAAATTATGGATATATTAATTAATGGATTTTCAATCCAAATTAAGACGCGTTTCTTACCAACCAATCAATAGTTGGTATTTGTAGTTATTGACCAAACAACACGAAAGAAACCTAAATTCCTTCTATATTAGTTATTAGTAATCTATATTAGTTATTAGTAAAGTAATTATAAATTATTCGTTAATAAGAGATTTACTTATTTATTTGAGGCGAATTCAAAATTGTTCGAATTGTATAATCGTCAATTACTGACATTGGTAAACGACCCAAAGCAATTTGATTATAATTCAATTCGTGACGATCATAAGTAGAAAGTTCATATTCTTCAGTCATTGATAAACAATTCGTTGGACAATACTCAACGCAATTACCACAAAATATACAGACTCCGAAATCAATACTGTAATTAAGCAGCCGTTTCTTGCGAATATCAGTTTCCAATTTCCAATCAACAACGGGTAGATCTATAGGACATACACGAACGCATACTTCACAAGCAATACATTTATCAAATTCAAAATGGATTCGACCGCGGAAACGCTCCGCGGTGATGGATTTTTCATAAGGATATTGAATAGTTACGGGTAAACGATTTGCGTGGGATAAAGTAATCATGAAACTTTGACCAATGTACCTTGCAGCTCGTACTGTTTGTTGACCATAATTCATGAACCCAGTTACCATAGAGAACATATCGTTAATATATATATGAATAGTTTTATGTTTGTTTATTTCTCTTGTTTGAGACACGTTGTGAATATAGAATGTTACTTTACAGTGAAAAGAGTTGGAAAGAAGTTGTTAATAATAGATTACCGAGAGAAATAGGTAAAAGAAATTTCCATCCAAGATTCAATAGTTGGTCCATTCTTAGCCTCGGTAAAGTCCATCTTGTTGTGATAGGAATGAACAAGAACAAATAAGTTTTAGCTAATGTAATAAAGATACCAATTATCGCTCCAAAAACTCCACATGTTTTATTTATTTCAAAAAGCTCAGAAACATATATGTCCGGAATAGATATATTCCAACCTCCCAAGTAAAGAACTGTTACAAATAATGAAGAAACCAATAGGTTTAGATAGGAAGCAACATAAAATAACCCAAATTTTATACCCGAGTATTCGGTTTGATAACCTGCTACTAACTCTTCTTCTGCTTCTGGTAAATCAAAAGGTAATCTCTCACATTCTGCTAGGGAAGAAATAATAAAAATGATAAACCCTATAGGCTGACGCCACAAATTCCATCCCCAAAAACCATATTTTGATTGCGCCTCAACAATATCAATTGTACTTGAACTGTTAGATAATTATAGTCGGTGATAACATCACTGTTACCATCGCTATTACAGAACCGTACATGAGATTTTCACCTCATACGGCTCCTTGAAGGCCAGAAATAAATATAGGGACCGCGTCAGTATTCTTTTTTGAATCTTGATATGTTTGTAGGATGGATAACTATCGGCCGGTCCCAAATTAGACCAATTGAATTCTGTCTGTTATAATTATTTTAATTCAAAATTAAATAAAAAAAGTACTTCTGAATTGATCTCATCCTTTCTTTAATTTAATAATTTCAATTCTTCTTTGTTCAGTAATAACTTAACTGTTCAATAAAATACTTCTTGTAAAAATATCAATAACCCGTTGGTTTCACGTACGAAAAAAAAATTCTATATTAATTAATGAATTATGACACAAATTATATATCTATTAATATGTATATGGGAAAGAATAAAAGTAACAAAGAATAAAAAAAGTATATCTTTTTTTTTTTTTTTCGTTCCTATTCTTCTTTCTATTTCTGAGAAAAAGAGGGCTTTCAAAATAAAGTAAAGGATTATTTCGTTTCGAATAGTTATTTATTAAATCGGTGGATAGGAGTATACTCTGGATTGGAATCGTGTCATGGGGAGTACTGCCTGATCATTTCTACCAACTTAAAGCCCCAATTAGTATTCTTTGTTTGTATATTATGTAAAAATGTCCTTTTGGAGAATTTACATAATCTCCATTACTAATCCTTTACATATGTTCGTGTTTCTAACCATCCACTCGTTTTTGCTCAATCCCCCGTTATGCTAATACATAAAAATGATAGTGAAAACTCAATACGGTTGATCTTTTGAACCCGCTTCAAGTCAGGATGACTAATCAACCAATCTTGGGGGAAACGGTCTCTTCTGTTTATGTTTATTTCCGCTTAACTCTCTAACTCTTATACATAGAAAATGAGAATCAATCTTTTTACTGCGAATTTATATATAAGCTGTTTTCTTTCACTCATATAACTATTTGATTTAGTTCATCAACCCGAATAATGAATAAAAAAAAATTAAGATATCTACTCAATCCATTCCAACCCTTTCCTTGAAAGGAAGGAATAGAGAAAAGTTTCTGTCTATGTATCAACGAATCGCACGTAGAGATATTGATAACACACATAAAGTTAATGGTATTTCATAACTAATCGATTGAGCAGCAGCTCGTAGACCGCCTAAAAAGGAATATTTATTATTTGACCCGTATCCCGACATAAGAAGTCCAATTGGAGCAATACTGGAAATGGCAATCCATAAAAAAACACCGATATTGAGATCCGCTAAAACAAGGTGATATCCAAAAGGAACTACTGAATAGCTTACTAAAATTGATATGACTGCTATGGATGGCCCGATACTGAATAAACGAGTATCCCCCCTAGATGGAAAAAGATTTTCTTTGAAAAGTAGTTTTGTCCCATCTGCTAGAGCTTGAAGAACTCCCAAAGGGCCGGCGTATTCAGGTCCAATACGTTGTTGTATCCCTGCCGATATTTCTCTTTCTAACCATACAATTACCAGTACGCCTATTGTGATTCCCACTACAAGAGTCAAAATAGGAACAAGAACCCATAGAATTCCATAAACCTCTTTAAAAAATTCTAATCTAGAAAAAGAATCAATATCTTGTACTTCCGGTGTATCAATTATCATTTCAACGATCAACTTCTCCCATAATGATATCTATACTACCTAGTATCGTCATAATATCAGCCAATTTCATTCTTTTAACTAACCGCGGAAGAATTTGCAAATTGATAAAACCCGGCGGGCGGATTTTCCATCTCCAAGGAAAACCACTCTGATCCCCTATGAGAAAAATTCCCAATTCTCCCTTTGGGGCTTCTACTCTCACATAAAGTTCTTGTTTCGGCAATTCAAATGTAGGAGACGGCTTTTTACTAATAAATCGATATTCAAAATCATTCCATTCCGGATTCCTTTCTCTATCAAAGTATCGTATTTCTAAATTCTCATAGGGTCCCCCTGGAATTCCTTCCAGGGCCTGTTGAATAATTTTTACGGATTCTATCATTTCACCAATTCGGACTAGATAACGAGCCAATGAATCTCCTTCTTTTTGCCACTGTACTTCCCAATCAAATTCGTCGTAACATTCATAATGATCAACTTTACGAAGATCCCATTGTATTCCGGAAGCTCGCAGCATTGGTCCCGATAAACCCCAATTTATTACTTCCTCTCTACCAATAATGCCTACTCCCTCGACTCGTTCTAAAAAAATAGGATTTCGTGTAATAAGTTGTTGATATTCAGCAACTCTTGTTAAAAAATAATCGCAGAAATCCAAACATTTATCTATCCAGCCATGAGGTAGATCGGCCGCTACTCCTCCGATACGAAAATAATTATGCATCATTCTCATACCGGTGGCAGCTTCGAATAGATCATATACTAATTCTCTTTCTCTGAAAATATAGAAAAAGGGAGTTTGTGCACCAATATCCGCCATAAAAGGCCCGAGCCATAACAGATGAGAAGCTATACGACTCAACTCCAACATAATTATTCTGATATAGCTGGCTCTTTTAGGTACTTGAATATTTCCCAACTGTTCCGGTCCGTTTACAGTTATTGCTTCTGTGAACATAGTAGCTAAATAATCCCACCGTGTTACATAAGGCAAATATTGTATAATTGTTCGATTTTCCGCAATTTTTTCCATTCCTCGGTGTAAATAACCCAATATTGGTTCACAGTCAATAACATCTTCACCATCTAGAGTAATGATGAGTCGAAGAACACCATGCATTGATGGGTGGTGGGGGCCCATATTGACTATCATGAGGTCTTTTCTTGTAGCCGGTATATTCATAGGTTTTTCCTCGATTCATTCTTTCATGAATTGCTGAAAACGAAAAAAAGTTCATTAAAATTCAAGATCTAATAAATCAAATAATTCAAAATGCCTTTATAAAAATCAAATTAACGAGTTTTTGACTCCCGAATATCCAACCGATTAATTAATTCTTTATAACATATTCTATTTTTCTTTGACAAATAAGACAGTAATCGTTGGCGTTTTCCCAGAATTTTACGTAAACCTCTCTGAGATAAATAGTCTTTTTTGTGTAATTGTAAATGTGAAGTAAGTCTTCGTATCCTATTGGTGAAACTAACTATTTGAAATTCAACAGATCCTCTGTTTTCGTCTTTTTCTTCTTGTGAAATAACTGAGATGAATGAATTTTTTACCATAAACTGAAATCTTCTCTCCCCCCCTCTTTTTATTTTAAGATATTTTTTATTGATAGATATCTTTATTGATCAGTAATAATAATGCCCCTAATTTTTATTTGGTATATACAAAAATTTGTATTTCGTTATTAATTTCTAAATTTTTTTAATTTAATAAAACTTACTCAATCCTATTTTCATTTTAAAATTGGATTTGAAAGGGGATACAAAAGTATGGTTGGTTTCTTCACTCACAAAAGATAAAAGTTTAGACCTAAAATAAGAAAATTTTGTTCATTCTAGATCTAATTGATATGTCATTGAATTAGTATCATGTATCAGAATGGAATGTAAGACAATGTATGCGTGCATCTCTTTGTCGTCATAGACCAGATATGGTATGGGAAATATAGGAAAAATGTACTATTAATGAATTTTCAATCGCGGATACATACGTATCCTTACCATACTGAAACAACTGCCATTATTGGTATTAAACCAATAACGATTCATACAAGCTAAATCTTCTAATCGATAATTGGGCCAAAGAAATAGCTTTAATTTTATAAGTTTTTTTTTATATTTTTTGCTTTTATCCACAACTTGACTGTTTACCTCATTCCCATTACAAAAAGATGCCTTTCTATGTCTATTCTTAGAATTTAAACAAATTAGAATTCGCAATTCTCTACGACGTCTAGGCGATAAAATATTTTCAGGAACAAACAAATCATAATTTTTTTTATATCTATTTCCAGTCATCTTTTGATGTTTTGTAATGACTTCATCAGAATTCTTATCAACATGTTTTTTTTCTCGGTATCTTTGATTTATTTGATGTTTACTTTTATGAACTAATGAAATACCGAGGGTTTGATACATAATAAATTTTCCATCATTTTTTATAGCTAGACGAATTGGTTCAATAATCAAAAATCCCCTTTTAATAAATTCTGTAAGAGTTACATCTTTCTGAATCGTCAAAATATCCAGACTCATTTCGCCCCTTTGAATAGAGGATATAGTAATTTCTCTTGGATTTATCAGTCTAAGCAGGAGACAATATACGTTGATGTTATTGATTATTTTTTTATTTAAAGAATCATCCCATCTCAATTGAAAATACAAATACCTTTTTAGGAAGAAATCAAACTCCGCTTTTGTATTGATCTTGTATTGCTTTTTATTTCTATGTTTTTTCATGTCCGATCCCGTATAATCTTCTTCAACATCTTTTTCTTGGTTTGAAAGAGCTGATTTAAGATCTGCTTGGCCCGTGGATTCTTTTTCTCCTTGATTTCGGTTTTCTAATTCAAGAGATTTTTTTTCATTCGACGATATTGATATAAAAGGATCTCTTTTTTTATTTCCAGTGATGCTTTTGTTTTCACTAGCATTTTTTTTTATATTAGAATTAAAAAGTAGTAATTTAATTGGTATAACCCACGGTTTCATTTTATACGTATTATAAAGTCTCACAAATTCTGGCAAGAACCAAAGTTCCAGATTTGATATGGGACGACTTAGTATTTCTTCATTCATTCCCATCCAATCCAAAAGGGGTTTTTGATTGGATAGGTTGATTTTTTGGTCTTGCTGAAGTGTGAGATAAAAAAGACCCTTATTATTGATTTTATCAATTATTTGATACTTATTAACCCTAGTCTTAGTATATTTATTACTGTTAGTGTCAGTATCAATATTGATCCAGGCCTCAATATCGACCTTCGTTTTAAGACAAAAATCGAGAATTCTCCAATCAAAAAATTTTCTATCCGTATTTTTATCCATATCTCGAATATCATCTTCTACCATATTAAATGATTTTTGTTTATGTGTGTTGTAATTATAAAAAATATCTTGGTTAGTTTTTACTTGTAATGGTGATCCATAAATTGAAGAGTACTTCTTAGTTTCAGAATTTATAGATTTATATGCTAAAAGATCATATCTATATTGTTTTTTAAAATTATCCTTTTGATTCAATAATAAATCCGTTTCAATTTTTGTTTTTTTTTCGTAGTGAATTAATTCATCTTTTTCATATAAATCACACAAATCTTTATATAAATCTTTATTTTGAGCTATACAGTTCAATATATTTCTCCATTTTTGTGGTACTACTCTAGACCATTTAATTTGAGATACATCACATTGATATTGATAATGACTCCTTAACCAATTTGTCCATTGATTCATTCCAGAATTGCGAAGATTCTTAGGTCTTAATTCGGAATGAAATAGTTCTTGTCTTACAACAAAAAAATCCTTTATTTCATTCTTAAGAAAAAGGGGGGTTCCATTATATTGAAATACGGATTTCAATTTTTCTAACTTAATAAGTTGGGTTTGTGATAATTTGTAAAATACATATGCTTGTGAAAAGTAAGATAAGTCAAAAAAATTCAAAGACTTTTTTTGACTAAGACTAATATTAGTATTAGAAAGTGACTCTTTTATAATCGAAATAAATTTAATTAAACTTTGATTTGTTTTATTAATTCTTTCTTGATTTGCTTCATTACTGTTAATGTTTTTATTAATAATTTTTTTTGTTGATTCAAGAAAAAGTTGTGTATTGATACTAGGAATATTAATCATAGATAGAAAGATATCTATGTATATCTTTTCAATGAAAAATATTATAAAATAATGGGATTTACGGATTAATCGAGCAGTTCTTCTTTTTAATATCTGCCAAATATTTTTTTGTGATTCCAATCTTTTATCATCATAACTTATTTTGTTAGAACTCAAATTTCTATCTGAAGTTATAAATCCCTTTTTCTTGTCTTTTGTAATTTTTTCTATTTGATTTATGATTGTGTTTATTCTATCAGTCAGATCTTGCATTTTTTTTTCTGTTAATGAATAATTTGTCCAATCCTGAGATCTAATTTGAATGGACGATTCCTGAATCATCCGATTACTGATTATTGAATCTTTTTTAATTTCACTCAATTCATATACTTCTATTTCTCTCAATCCAAATAATATAATTGGGTTTATTTTTGAGAGTTCTTTTATTATTTCTTTTATAAACAGAATGTTTTTAATGATCCATTTTTTTGGTTTTTTTGAGACATTTAGAAACAATTTTGTTTGTTCTTTAAAAATTCCTAGAATTATAAAACATTTCTTTTGCAATTTTTTAATTTTTTTTTTGAGTTCTTTTAAAATCGGTTCAAAAAATGAAAGTTTTTTTCTGGGAGAACCAAAAGGTAGTTCAGCTTCCATTCCAAAAATTGTTAAAAAACAAAAATCATTTTTTTGACCTTGCTTTTTCATTGGATCGTTATAAGGGGCTCGTAACTTAGATCTGTGCCAAGGTTTAAGACGAAAAGGAAATAGGATCTTGATCTGAATGCCGTCTGTTAACCAGTTTTTTGGAAATTCTTTTTCTGATAATTGAACGCCGTTATAGGTACATTTAACATGCATTTCTCTATTCCAATCCTTTAAGTCCTCATACCATTCCGGAAATTGAAATAATAGTATACGGACGATATTTTTAGCTATTATCAATGAAGGTAATATAATATATTTTCTAAGAATTGATTGGGTTACTAATAAAAAACCTCTCATTACTTGAGCAAGTAAAATACTATCCCAGGCTTCCGCTATTTGTATACGCACTTTCTCCTTTCTTTTGTCTTCTTCTTTTTTGTCCTCCTCTTTTTTTTTCGCGCTTTCTTTTGTCTTTTTCTCTGTATAATTCGAAATTGTGAATTCTGTGTTTTTCCACATCCAATTTCTAAAAATTTTTTTCATCCGTTCAGAAATATCAAAAAAAAAAAAAAAAGATTTGTCTATTC